CTACTTCTAATAGTAATAATAGTAATAGGCCATGAACTAGATCAGAATCATTCTCAACGAATCCATAAGAAGTGATCCAATTTTTTTCATCGTGTCTGGATGAAGACCAAAGATCTTGAGCGACCGATCCGGCAGAACAACTCAAAAGATAAAGAAGTATCGTTAATTTCTTCATGCTCGTTCCAAGTTCGAAGTACCATTTGTACAAATAAGAATCCCCTCCCTTACATGATTTCTTCTTCATATAGATAGATATAGGATCTATGGGGCAATTACTTATAAGTACATTTTGTGTAACAGCCCTTCCTATCTGATAGAAAAGGATCCCATGATCCTGAACCGATCTTATCTGGGATCGAAAATCCCAAGTTTTTCTATGAAGAGCTGATCTAATTGTATTAGTTTCTATAATGGATTTCTTCTGTGTAATACTAATTGATAGGGCCTCATTGATAAGTGCTACAAGATCTCGCGCATTGGAATCCATGGTTATGGACCCGAATCCGTTAGTATGGAACATCTTCTTTTCCAAGTGAAATCCCCTAGTATATGAAAGAATGAAAAAGTGCTTTCGTTGTTGTGGAAGAAGAAGCCTTCGTATCTTAATGCATGTATTTAATTTATTCGGAGCTATTAGAGCGGGATCCACTTTTTGGGGAATATGAGTCGAAGCAATAACAAGAATCTTTCCAGTGGAACATCTTTCACAATCCCTGGAGAGATAGTTCTCTAATAGACCGAGGGATAAGTAATTCGACTCATTCACATGCAGATCATGAATGTTTGGAATCCATATTATGCAAGGAGACATTGCTTTTGCTAATTCGAATTGAAGGGTGATATCAAATCGGTCTATTTTCGGCGTCATATACATAGTTAGCACATTCGTCATAGTTAGCAGCTCCGTATCAATATCAAGGTCATCATCAATATCGTCACTATCATCAATATTGATATCGTCATCACTATCATCAATATCGATATCATCAATAAGATAACCTTTAGGTTTGTCATCCAGGAACTTGTTCGGAAATACCGTAATGAAAGGAACATAGGAGTTTGTTGCTAGGTATTTGACCAAACAGGATCGTCCAGTTCCTATAGAACCTATCACTAAAATACCTCTAGAAGGGGATAGGGCTAAGCGGAGCGAAAAGGGTTTTCCATGAGGAGATGGGGAATGAAAACTATTAGCCCCACACGAGGTTTGTGAATAAGTGATTGTCTGATAATGAGCAAGGAATATCCGTCTTTCTGCTAAACAGGATCTATTGAACTCATAATTCATTAGATCCTTTTGATGAATGTCAACTAAGTATCGTAAGGAAATTGATCCCGGTTGTTCAATCATTTGATAACCAGAGTCATTCTTTGATAAATGATCACTATGAGTCAGACTCAATAGAATTTGATCAATCCTTTTTTCTGTCGTTAAGGTGGAGAACTGAACCAAGAATTCTCTTTCTTCATCATCAATCGAATCACTGTTCGCGACCCAGAATTCTATTTTCTCATCAATCCAATCACCGTTCACGTTTTTTCTTTTTCTTATCAATGAATAGATCTCTTTACTTGTACGACTTAGATGTCTCGTATTTCTCGAAAAAATGATTCGATTGATGGGATTTGGTATGATACTTACAAGATCGATGAGATTGATCTTCCAATATTTCTTCTTAGAACGTATTGATTTGACCCCATAAGCGGGACCACCACCCAATAGCATGTTGCCACCAGAAGCAGAACCCCGTATTTCTTCCAGAGAATCTCCTAATTGTTCCAGAACAACTAGAAAGAGATTCTTTAACCAGAAAGGATTCAGTTCAGATGTAGGATACCTATCCAGAAGTTTTCGAAATTCCATCATGTATGATGGAATCATCAAAGATTTGATCTTTTCTAACTCTGTCTGTAACTCGCTAGAGGCTCGGGAAACAAAGAGAAGATGTATACGAACGAGATATCCAGCAACAAGAAGAAGGAAAAAGATGGAATAGAGGAACTCCCGAGCATTTGTTGATCTCAGATGTGCCCATATCAATGGAACGGGTGACTCATTATTTCGATGAATCATTTCTTCGGACAGAAGAAGATTCTGTAAACATTGACTCGAAATCTCACTTATCGGAGTCCATTGTGGAAGAATCTTCTGAGGAATTGGCCGTGATATATCTGATCCATGCATCATATCATGAAAAATGGATACAAATTTTTGACTACTACTCAGTATCGGCAATGGGTCTGAAAGAGTATCTAAAAGGGTGAAATTGAGATATTTGCACCCTGTCGAAGTAAGGAACCATGGCATATATGTTTGGAACAGATTCCATTTTGAGAGATTTGAAAAAGCACTATCTCGTTGAAAGGTTCTATACATCTGCCCTTTATCAACGCATTTCTTTAGACAAAGACTCCGTTTTTTCCTCTTTCCGGATGGTAAATACTTCTCAGAACATGGAGTGTGAATCAAACCTATGTTTGAATTGAAACTGAGATACTG